GACGTGTAAAAAAAGAAATTCTTTGGATATACATCCGAACCACTATTGGTCATATTTTTCTTTATCGAGAAATGGAAGAAGCTATACAAGGTTTTTGTCGGGCCTGCTTATCTGATACCTATACCTTATGGTAGCTAAGTTCAAAAATTCTATGACACCGGGGTGACTTTGGGTCTCTCCGGTTCAACTAGGACTCGAGTCCCTGACCTGACTTTCTGCGCAATTTAAGATCGAGAAAAGGAAGTTTTCCAATCATTGACTCAAATCCATTGTCGAATCCAACTCATTTAAATAGGGAGGTACGTATGGCAGAACGGGCCAATCTGGTATTTCACAATAAAGTGATAGACGGAACTGCCATTAAACGACTTATTAGCAGATTAATAGATCACTTTGGAATGGCATATACATCACATATCTTAGATCAAGTAAAAACTCTGGGTTTCCAGCAAGCAACTGCTATATCCATTTCATTAGGAATTGATGATCTTTTAACAATACCTTCTAAGGGATGGCTAGTACAAGATGTTGAACAACAAAGTTTGATTTTGGAAAAACACCATCATTTTGGGAATGTACACGCGGTAGAAAAATTACGCCAATCTATCGAGATATGGTATGCTACAAGTGAATATTTGCGACAAGAAATGAATCTTAATTTTAGGATGACTGACCCGTTTAATCCAGTCCATATAATGTCGTTTTCAGGAGCTAGAGGAAATGCATCTCAAGTACACCAATTAGTAGGTATGAGAGGATTAATGGCGGATCCCCAAGGACAAATGATTGATTTACCCATTCAAAGCAATTTACGCGAAGGACTGTCTTTAACGGAATATATCATTTCTTGCTACGGAGCTAGAAAAGGAGTTGTAGATACTGCTGTACGAACATCAGATGCTGGATATCTTACGCGCAGACTTGTTGAAGTAGTTCAACACATTGTTGTACGTAGAACAGATTGTGGCACTACCCGAGGTATTTCTTCAAGTCTTCGAAATAGGACACTGCCCGAAAGAATTTTTATCCAAACATTAATTGGTCGTGTATTATCAGACAATATATATATGGGTCCGCGGTGCATTGCCATTCGAAATCAAGATATTGGGATTGGGCTTGTCACCCAATTCATAACCTTTCGAACACAACCAATATATATTAGAACTCCCTTTACTTGTAGGAGTACGTCTTGGATCTGTCGATTATGTTATGGTCGGAGTCCCACTCATGGCGACTTGGTTGAATTGGGAGAAGCTGTAGGTATTATTGCGGGGCAATCCATTGGGGAACCGGGGACTCAACTAACATTAAGAACTTTTCATACCGGTGGAGTATTTACAGGGGGTACTGCAGAACATGTACGGGCCCCTTCTAATGGAAAAATCAAATTCAATGAGGATTTGCTTCAGCCTATACGTACACGTCATGGGCATCCTGCCCTTTTATGTTATATGGACTTATATGTAATTATTAAGAGTGAAGATATTATACATAAGGTAACTATCCCACAAAAAAGTTTTCTTTTAGTTCAAAATGGTCAATATGTAAAATCAGAACAAGTGATTGCTGAGATTCGCGCGGGAACAACATACACTTTCAATTTTACAGAGAGGGTTCGAAAACATATTTATTCTGACTTAGAGGGGGAAATGCACTGGAGTACCGATGTGTACCATTCGCCCGAATTTAAATATAGTAATGTACGTCTTTTACCCAAAACAAGCCACTTGTGGATATTATCAGGAGGTTCATGCAAATTTAATGCAGTTCCTTTTTCGTTCTACAAGGATCAAGATCAAATAAACATTCATTCTATTTCTACCGAAAGAAGATATATTTCTAGCCTCTCAGGAAATAATGATCAAGAGAGACACAAATTTTTGAGTTCGGATTTTTTTGATAAAAAAGAAGATATGATTTCTGATTATTCAGAATTAAATCGAATCGTAGGGACTGGGCATTATCATTTCATATATTCCACTATTCTCCGAGAGAATTCATATTTATTGGCAAAGGGACGAAGAAATAGATTTCTTATTCCAGTCCAATCGATTCAAGAACAAGAGAAAGAATTAATTCCACATTCAGGTTCAGGTATCTCGATTGAAATATCCATAAATGGTATTTTCCGTAGAAAGAGTATTCTTGCTTTTTTCGACGATCCTCAATACAGAAGAAACAGTTCGGGAATTACTAAATATGGGACGGTAGGGGCGCATTCAATCATCAAAAAAGAGGATGTAATTGAATATGGAGGAGACAAAAAGTTTAAGCAAAAATACCAAATGAAAGTGGATCAATTTTTTTTCATTCCCGAGGAAGTACATATTTTATCCGAATCCTCTTCCATAATGGTACGGAACAATAGTATCATTGGAGTAAATACACAAATCACGTTAAATACAAGAAGCCAAGTGGGCGGATTGGTCCGAGTGGAGAGAAAAAAAAAAGGGATTGAACTTCAAATCTTTTCCGGGGATATCCATTTTCCTGGAGAAAAAGATAAGATATCTCGACACAGTGGTATCTTGATACCACCAGGATCGGAAAAAACAAATTCTAAGAAATCAAAAAAATTGACAAATTGGATCTATGTCCAATGGCTCACACCTAGCAAGAAAAAGTATTTTGTTTTGGTTCGACCCGTAAGCACATATGAAATAGCGGACGGTATCAATTTAGCAACACTCTTCCCCCAGGATCCCTTTCGGGAAAAGGATAATATGCAACTTGGAGTTGTCAACTATATCCTTTATGGAAATGGCAAAGCAACTTGGAGAATTTCTGACACAAGTATTCAACTAGTTCGGACTTGTTTAGTCTTGAATTGGGACCAAGACAAGAAAAGTTCTTCCGTCGAAGAGGTCCACGCTTCCTTTGTTGAAGTAAGTACAAAAGGGCTGCTTCGAGATTTCTTAAGAATCGACTTAGTGAAATCACATATTTTGTATATCAGAAACAGAAAAAGGAATGATCCGTCAGGTTCCGGATTGATCTATGATAATGCCTCAGATCGTATCAATAAAAATCCATTTTATTCCACTTATTCCAAAGCAAGGATTCAGCAATCATTTAGCCAAAATCACGGAACTCTTCGTGTGCTGTTGAATAGAAATAAGGAATCCCAATCTTTTCTAATTTTGTCATCATCTAATTATTTTTGCATGGGTCTATTCAAGGATGTAAAATATTACAATGTGATAAAAGAATCAATTCAAAAAGATCCTCTAATTCCAATTAGTAATTTGTTGGGCCCTTTAGGAACAGCCCTTCAAATTTCGGATTTTTATTCATCATTTTACCCTTTAATAACTCATAATCAGACCTCAGTAGCGAAATATTTGCAGCTTGACAATTTAAAACAAACTTTTCAAGTACTTCAAAAATATTATTTAATGGATGAAAATAGGAGAATTTATAATCTCAGTCCATGTAGTAAGATTGTTTTGAATCCATTCAATTTGAATTGGTATTTTCTCCATCATAATTATCATGATAATTATTGTGAGGAAATGCCCACAATAATGAGTCTTGGGCAGTTTATTTGTGAAAATGTATGTATATCTAAAAAAGGACCACACCTAAAAGCGGGTCAAGTTTTAATTGTTCGCGTTGATTCTATAGTAATAAGAACAGCCAAGCCTTATTTAGCTACTCCAGGAGCAACTGTTCATGGGCATTGTGGAGAAATCGTTTACGAAGGAGATATATTAGTTACATTTATGTATGAAAAATCGAGATCTAGTGATATAACGCAGGGTCTTCCAAAAGTAGAACAAGTAGTAGAAGTGCGTTCGATTGATTCAATATCGATGAACCTAGAAAAGAGAGTTGAGGGTTGGAACGAACGTATAACAAAAATTCTTGGAATTCCTTGGGGATTCTTGATTGGTGCTGAACTAACTATAGTGCAAAGTCGTATCTCTTTGGTTAATAAGATACAAAAAGTTTATCGATCTCAGGGGGTGCAGATCCATGATAGGCATATAGAAATTATTGTGCGTCAAATAACATCAAAAGTCTTGGTTTCAGAAGATGGAATGTCTAATATTTTTTTACCGGGGGAACTGATTGGATTGGTACGAGCGGAACGAACGGGACGCGCTTTAGAAGAAGCGATCTGTTATCGAGCCATCTTATTGGGAATAACAAGAGCATCTCTGAATACTCAAAGTTTTATATCCGAAGCAAGTTTCCAAGAAACTGCTCGAGTTTTAGCAAAAGCCGCTCTTCGGGGCCGTATCGATTGGATGAAAGGACTGAAAGAGAACGTTGTTCTAGGGAGTATGATACCTGCCGGGACCGGATTCAAAGGATTAGTACCCTCTTCAAGGCAGCATAACAACATTCTTTTCGAAAAAAAAAAAATTTCTTCGGGGGGAAATGAGAGATATTTTCTTCCACCACAGAAAATTATTTGACTCTTGCATTTCAAAGAATTGATATGGTACATCAGACCGATCTTTTCTAGGATTGAATGATTCTTAACTTAGAATAAGAAAGAGGAGGCAGATGCGTCCTTTTAACTATTTGTTTGCTATTTGATTTGTTTTGGTATGGTCATTTGATTTGTTAACTTAATAAATAATTAAAAAATTAATGTAATAAAGAAAATTACGAATAGAAAGTAATGGCTTGGCTCGTCTATAAACGACCAATCTCCGGTAGAAGAGAAGGTTCCATTGGAACAATTATTTATTTCAAGGTGCCTCGTCTCTTTTTTTTTATTAATAATAAAAAAAAGAGAGAGAGAGAGAAAGTGTGAGGAGAAATGGCAAGAAGATATTGGAACATAAATTTGGAAGAGATGCTGGAAGCAGGAGTTCATTTTGGGCATGGTATTAAGAAATGGAATCCTCGAATGGCGCCCTATATCTATGCAAAACATAAAGGTATTCATATTACAAATCTCACTAGAACTGCTCGTTTTTTATCAGAAGCTTGTGATTTAGTTTTTGATGCAGCAAGTAAGGGAAAACAATTTTTAATTGTTGGTACCAAAAATATTGCAGCGGATTCCGTAGCGCGGGCTGCAATAAGGGCTCGGTGTCATTATGTTAATAAAAAATGGTCTGGTGGTATGTTAACAAATTGGTCCACTACAGAAACGCGGCTTCATAAGTTCAGGGACTTGAGAATGGAACAAAAGACGGGGAGACTAAACCGTCTTCCGAAAAGAGATGCAGCTATGTTGAAGAGAGAATTATCTCGTTTGCAAACATATCTAGGCGGGATTCAATATATGACGGGATTGCCTGATATTGTAATCATAGTTGAGCAGCAAAAAGAATATACGGCTCTTCGGGAGTGTATCGCTTTGGGACTTCCAACAATTTGTTTAGTTGATACAAATTGTGATCCCGATCTCGCAGATATTTCGATTCCAGCAAATGATGACGCTCTAGCTTCAATTCGATTAATTCTTAACAAATTAGTATTCGCGATTTGCGAGGGTCGTTCTAGCTATATACGAAATCCGTGATTAATAATTAATAATAAGATAAAGAAATTATTAGATTTTTGAACTCCATAGATATAGATTTATGGAGTCGGTTATTATTTATTATTTCCGAATCGCACAAAAGAGATAAAAAAAAGACTGTGTGGATATTGTGTGATTAGTTTAGTTGGTATACAAAATATACAAGTTGAGTGGTCAAGTCCAAAAGGAAAGGGTTGAATCAAAATAAGTCTTTATTATTTAAAGTAAAGTTATATTTCTGTCAGAGGACAAAATGAATGTTATATCATGTTCCATCAACACACTAACGGGGTTATATGATATCTCTAGTGTAGAAGTCGGCCAGCATTTCTATTGGCAAATAAGGGGTTTCCAAGTCCATGCCCAAGTACTTATTACTTCTTGGGTTGTAATTGCTATCTTATTAGGTTCTGCCGTTATCGCTGTTCGGAATCCACAAACTATTCCAACTGACGGTCAAAATTTCTTCGAATATATTCTTGAATTCATTCGAGATGTGAGCAAAACTCAGATTGGAGAAGAGTATGGTCCATGGGTTCCTTTTATTGGAACTATGTTTCTATTTATTTTTGTTTCTAATTGGTCGGGTGCTCTTTTACCCTGGAAAATCATAGAATTACCTCATGGAGAGTTAGCCGCACCCACGAATGATATAAATACTACTGTTGCTTTAGCTTTACTCACGTCAATAGCATATTTCTATGCGGGTCTTTCAAAAAAAGGATTAAGGTATTTTAGTAAATACATTCAACCAACTCCAATTCTTTTACCCATTAACATTTTAGAAGATTTCACAAAACCCTTATCGCTTAGTTTTCGACTTTTCGGGAATATATTAGCCGATGAATTAGTAGTTCTTGTTCTTGTTTCTTTAGTACCTTTAGTAGTTCCTATACCTGTGATGTTCCTTGGATTATTTACAAGTGGGATTCAAGCTCTTATTTTTGCAACTTTAGCTGCGGCTTATATAGGCGAATCCGTGGAGGATCATCATTGACGAGTTTTTGAAATAGTCTAGTCTTTTTTTGAACTTAAACTGAGTTCGTCCAACCAAGCAATGGATGCGCAACTCAACAAGATAATTTGTTTATACTTAGGCAACATAAATATACAAATACAACAATCTAGAATAATAGCAAAAAAGATTCAGCTATTAGTAAATGATGTTAGTTCTAAAGTCTAATAATAAAAAAAGGAAAGAGATCGAAAAGATCTTTTTCCTAAAATCCGGATTTGGTCCATTTTGATTTATTTATATCATATCTCCCTCCAATGAAAACTCTCTCTTTACATTGCTTGTTTTGTTTATTCAATTTCAATATTTTGAGTCCTATATTGAATAGGAATTTTTTTGATATCAATTTATGGCGTGTGAGTTTAAAAAAGCTGTTCTATAGAATGATTCCCATTTCAGTCGATTTCATTCAATTCAATGATTGACTAAAATCCAATTTTTAGAAATAAAAAATTGCATGAACTTAGCTCAATTAAATACTACTGTTTGTTATTTTTTATTTCTATGCAATGATTCGGCCTAATGAATTCGTTAATTTAGATTAGATCCATGTGAGATAATGATAAAAAAAAGGAAGAGACGAATTTACAAAAAACAAGATTCAAAAAAATGTGATTTTTTAGGAAAAGGGTTAGAATTAGGTATATGTAAGTTAATGGCTATACACTAACTCTTGCGCATCCTTTGAAGAAAAATTTTAGAATCCGATTGAATCTAAGATAGGAGTAGAGTAGTCGGTTTCCATTATGGAAGAAAGACGCGTATATGTGATAGTAGATATATACTAGTTATATATGAACTCAAAATATATCTAATCCATCGCATCGGACTGCTGTGAATTTAGATAGGGATTCCAATAGGAGTTCTTCTGTTTCGTCTTTGATTCGAAATTGAATCAATAAATAGATGAAATGAACTAAAGACAAATAATGAAAAATTCAAATAATGGGTTGGAAAACAGAAGTGAACGAACAAAGGTTGTATGTATGGATTCACAAAAATCCTGTGGATAGGAACTAAAAAAGAGATATGGAAATAGTTCTTTCTGAGAGTTCAATAATCAATATTATTACTTCAATTTTCAATTCCAAGTTTTGAGTTACTTCAGCTGGTTGAATCTTAGCGATGGAATAATTAACTCAAAACTCATTGGATGATTGTATCATTAACCATTTCTTTATTTTGGTGTGAGGAACTTATCATGAATCCATTGATTTCTGCCGCTTCCGTTATTGCTGCTGGGTTAGCTGTCGGACTTGCTTCTATTGGACCGGGGATTGGTCAAGGCACTGCTGCGGGCCAAGCTGTAGAAGGTATTGCAAGACAGCCCGAGGCGGAGGGAAAAATACGAGGTACTTTATTGCTTAGTTTGGCTTTTATGGAAGCCTTAACAATTTATGGTCTGGTTGTAGCATTGGCCCTTTTATTTGCCAATCCCTTTGTTTAGTCCTATAAATATGAGAATTCTGTATTTTTTTTTATGGATTAAGACTTACTCTTTGCTTTTTCAAAGTATATCAAGATTTCACTCCTACAATTACTTATTCGTTGGACAATAATACATGGGAAGGATTAATTTGAGGATGAGGAATTACCGTACTGACTCGCTTTCTTCCTTCCCCCTTTATCTGAGTTCAAAGGAAAGCCTTTTTAGTTTATGTTTATTTAAGGAGTATTGCAAGAACTGAGGTTTTTCGCCATTGACATGAGACCTGGTCCCTAATTCTAATAATGATCATTATTTTTGGGAATTTTTTTTTCATTTCAATGAAAAAAAAAATACATTTCTATGGAAATAGAATCTTTTTTTGATTCTGTATAGGTAAATTAAAATTAACAAAATAAATACTAAAATAAATAAAAAATCAATAATCAATATATAAATATACAGGAAAAATAAAAAAAGAGTTGAAAGTGATATAATACAAAAAGGGACAGAGTTCTTTTTTTTTAGTCCATCTAAAAGAAAATAGGAGATCATATGAAAAAAAATGTAACCGATTCTTTCGTTTCCTTAGGTCACTGGCCATCCGCCGGGAGTTTCGGGTTAAATACCGATATTTTAGCAACAAATCCAATAAATCTAAGCGTAGTGCTTGGTGTATTGATCTTTTTTGGAAAGGGAGTGTGTGCGAGTTGTTTATTTCAAGAATAGGCTGGATCCACCCAGCTGTACTTTTTTTGTTAGAACTAGGAAAGAGTGCATGATACCGCGAATTACTTCTGAATAAATTCAAAAATCATATTTAAGAACCATAGCATTTCGTGATTCATTCATTGGTATATCGACTTTGATTCTCTATTAACCAATAATTTGTGACCATTAATATGGTTAAAGCCAAACTGTTTGAAGTTCAGATGCAGCATAGTACTCTTTCTACTACTATGTTTAGTTTATAAATACATAGGTTATAAAGAGTTTTTTTTATACAATACAGAAATCAAAACGAATAGTTCGAATTTTTTTCGATATAAAACACTCATGTCGATAAAATGATTTGGGTCTTTTTTACAATGCCGAATTGATGACCTATGTATAAAGTGAGAAGAATTCTTTGGATTTGAAAGAAAAAAAAGAAACAACTTTGCTGACAATTACAATATTAAATATTAGAAATTTTCTATTAATTCTGAATTCTATATTATACAAACAAATATATATATTTGATTTGATATATTTCTATATTTGATATATTTTTGTCAGAAGAATCCTCCGAATATTTGAGTATTGGATTATGATTATTGATCAGTTTCAATATTGTGAAATATGAACAGAGATCAATATTTTGAAATAGGAATAGATAAAAGGGGGAGAGGATAGGCTCATTACGTGAAAAATAGAAAAAGTATATAATATATGGGAATTCATTCTCTCTCAATTAAGTAATTGAGCATGAGAGCCAAATGAATCGAAAGATTCATGTTTGGTTCGGGAAGGGATTATGGAATTTTGGAAATGAAAATGAATGGAAAGATAATCTACTTTCATTAAGTGATTTATTAGATAATCGAAAACAGAAGATCTTGAATACTATTCGAAATTCAGAAGAATTGCGAAGGGGGGCTGTTGAACAGCTGGAAAAAGCCCACACCCGCTTACGGAAAGTGGAAATGGAGGCAGATCAGTATCGAGTAAATGGATACTCTGAGATAGAACGAGACAAATTGAATTGGATTAATTCAACTTATAGATTTTTGGAAAAATTAGAAAGTTCCAAAAACGAAACCATTCTTTTTGAACAAGAAAGAGTGATTAATCAAGTCCGGCAACGGGTTTTCCAACAAGCTTTACAAGGAGCTCTAGGAACTCTGAATAGTTGTTTGAATAATGAATTACATTTACGTACAATTAGTGCTAATATTGCTATGTTTGGGGTGATGAAAGAACTAACTGATTAGCCCCTTTTTTACTACTCTCCTATAACTAACTATAGGCATTATTTTTTTGCTTCCAAAAAAGAATTCAAAAAGACTCATGGTACCCCTTAGAGCTGACGAAATTA